TGAACTTCCTTTTGGTTCTCCCCGAAAAAGACCTTCTTTTTTTGAGCCCATTTTTAAAGAACTCAAAAAAAAAATTACAAAATTGAAAAAGAAATATTTTCTAGTTTTAAGAGTTTTAAAGGGAAGAACAAACTTTTTTCTAACAGTCTCAAAAGAAACAAAAAATTGGGTCATCAAAAGTGTTCTATTTATAAAAAGAATAAGAAAAGTACTTTCAAAAGTAAATCAAATTCTGTTATTTAGATTGAGAGAAGTATATGAATTAAGTGAAACTAAAAAAGAAAAAGATTCGATAATCAACAATCAGATAATTCATGAATCGTTTAATCAAATTCGATCTACAGATTGGACAAATTATTCCCTGACAGAAAAAAAACTGAAGGATCTGACTGATAGAACACGCACAATTAGAAATCAAATAGAAAAAATGACAAACGACAAAAAAAAAGTAACTCCAGGAATAAATATTAATTCTAACAAAACAACTTATAATGCCAAAAGACTAGAATCACTAAAAAATATTTGGCAAATATTAAAAAGAAGAAATGCTCGATTAATCAGTAAATTACATTATTTTATAAAAATTTTCATTGAAAGAATCTACATAGATGTCTTTCGGTGTATCATTAATATTCCCCAAATCAATATACAACTTTTTCTTGAATCAACAAAAAAAATGATTGATAAATACATTTACACTAATGAAACAAATCAAGAAAGAATTAATAAAACAAATCAAAATACAATTCACTTTATTTCGACTATAAAAAAGTCACTTTATAATATTAGTAATAGTAAAAGGAATTCACCGATTTTTTGTGACTTATCTGCCTTGTCACAAGCATATGTATTTTACAATTTATCCCAAACCCACTTGGATAAATTAAGATCTGTTCTTCAATATCACGGAACATCTTTTTTTCTTAAGACTGAGATAAAGGATTCTTTTGGAACACAAGGAATAATTCATTCTGAATTAAGATATAAGAAATTTCGGAGTTATGGAGCGAATCAATGGAAAAACTGGTTAAGAGGTCATTATCAATACGATTTATCTCAGATTAGATGGTCTAGATTAATCCCACAAAAATGGCGAAATAGAGTCAATCAATGTCGTACAGCTCAAAAGAAAGATTTAAAGAAATGGAATTCATATGAAAAAAACCAATTACTTTATTACAAAAAACAAAAAAATTCTGAAGTATATTCATTATCGAATCAAAAAGATAATTTTCAAAAATACTTTAAATATGATCTTTTATCATATCAATCTATTAATTATGAAACTAAGAGGAACTCATATATTTCTGTTTATGGATCACCATTACAAGTAACTACGAATCAAAAGATTTCTTATAATTACAACACACCTAAAGGCAAATTAGTTGATAAATGGGGGGGTATTCCTATGAATAATTATCTAGGAAGAGGTGATATTATGTATATGGAAAAAAATCCAGATAGAAAATATTTTGATTGGAAAATTCTCAAGTTTTGTCTTAGAAAAAAAGTAAATATTGAGGCCTGGATCAAGATCGATTCCAACAGTAATAAAAAAACTAAGATTGGAACTAATAATTACCCAATAATTGATAAAATTGATAAGAAAGGTCTTTTTTATCTTACAATTCATCAAGATCTAGAAATCAATCCACCCAATCATAAAAAAATCTTTTTTGATTGGATGGGAATGAATGAAGAAATACTAAATTGTCCTATATCCAATCTGGAACTTTGGTTCTTCCCCGAATTTGTGCTACTTTATAATGCATATAAAATGAAACCATGGATTATACCAAGAAAATTACTTCTTTTAAATTTGAATATAAATGAAAATGTTAGTGAAAATAAAAACGTCAATGGAAAGCCAAAAGGGAATTTTTTTATACCATCGAATGAAGAAAAAAAATCTTTTGAATTAAAGAATCGAAATCAAGAAGAAAAAGAACCCGCAGATCGACGAGATCGTGGTTCAGATGCACAAAACCAAAGAAATCTTGGATCCCTTCTCTCAAACCAACAAAAAGATATTGAAGAAGATTATGCGCGATCAGACATGAAAAAACGTAAAACGAAAAAACAATACAAGAGCAACACGGAAGCAGAACTAAATTTCTTCCTGAAACGATATTTGCTTTTTCAATTGAGATGGGACGATGCTTTGAATCAAAGAATGATCAATAATATTAAGGTATATTGTCTCCTGCTTAGACTGAGAAACCCAAGAAAAATTACTATATCCGCTATTCAAAGAAGAGAAATGAGTCTGAATATAATGCTGATTCAGAAGAATTTACCTCTTACAGAATTGATGAAAAAAGGGATATTGATTATCGAATCGGTTCGTCTGTCTGTAAAAAATGATGGACAATTTATTATGTATCAAACCATAGGTATTTCATTGGTTCATAAGAGTAAACGCCAAATTAATCAAAGATATCGAGAACGAGGATATGTTGATAAGAAGAATTTTGATGAATCTATTTCAAAACATCAAAGAATGACTGGAAATAGAGATAAAAATCATTCGAATTTACTTGTTCCTGAAAATATTTTATCATCTAGACGTCGTAGAGAATTGAGAATTTTAATTTGTTTCAGTTCAACGAATAAAAATGGTGTGAATAGAAATCCGGTATTTTGTAACGAGAACAACGTAAAAAACTGGAGTCCATTTTTGGATGAAAGTAAACATCTTGATAGTGATAAAAATGAATTAATTCAATTAAAGTTCTTTCTTTGGCCGAATTATCGATTAGAAGATTTAGCTTGTATGAATCGCTATTGGTTTGATACGAATAATGGCAGTCGTATCAATATGTTAAGACTACGTATGTATCCACGATTGAAAATTGGTTAATGGTAATACCGTATTTTTCCTATATATCCTATACCGTATATGGTATATGAAAGTAAACAGATGTACACATACCTTGTCTTACATCCCATTCTAATATACATCAATAAAGTATCAATTAGATAAAAAGTGAATTGAATCAACAAAATCTTCTTCATTTTCGGTTTAAATATAAATTATTCGCTTTTGTGAATGCAAAAACGTACCATCCTTTTGTATCCCTATTCGAATCCAATTTGATTAATTCATTTTAATTGATAAAATTAGGAGTCGATAAAGAAATTAAGATCATTATGTATATCACATTCAAATTACTGGCATTATTATTTCTGATCGATAAAATTACATATCTGTAAAGTAAAAAAAGGAGGAGGAAATTCTTTTATGGTCAAAAATTCATTCATTTCCGTTACTTCACAAGAAGAAAAGAAAGAAAACAGGGGGTCTGTTGAATTTCAAGTAGTCAGTTTTACCAATAAGATACGGAGACTTACTTCACATTTGGAATTGCACAAAAAAGACTATTTATCTCAAAGAGGTCTACGGAAAATTCTGGGAAAACGTCAACGGCTATTGGCTTATTTGTCAAAAAAAAATAGAGTACGTTATAAAGAAATAATTGGTCAGTTGGATATTCGAGAGATAAAAACTCGTTAATTTGAAGAATCTTTTTGATCGTTTAAATTTTGATGAACTTCTTTTTTTTTTTTTCACTTTCAGCAATTCATGGAAGAATGAATGGGGAAAAACCTATGACTGCACCAGCTACAAGAAAAGACCTCATGATAGTCAATATGGGTCCTCACCACCCATCAATGCATGGTGTTCTTCGACTCATCGTTACTCTAGATGGTGAAGATGTTATTGACTGCGAACCAATATTGGGTTATTTACACAGAGGAATGGAAAAAATTGCAGAAAACCGAACAATTATACAATATTTGCCTTATGTAACACGTTGGGATTATTTAGCTACTATGTTCACAGAAGCAATAACTGTAAATGCACCAGAGCAGTTAGGCAATATTCAAGTACCTAAAAGGGCGAGCTACATCAGAGTCATTATGTTGGAGTTGAGTCGTATAGCTTCGCATTTGTTATGGCTTGGCCCTTTTATGGCAGATATTGGGGCACAGACCCCCTTCTTCTATATTTTTCGAGAACGAGAATTGATATATGACCTATTCGAAGCTGCCACCGGTATGCGAATGATGCATAATTATTTTCGTCTCGGAGGAGTAGCTGCTGATCTACCTCATGGATGGATAGATAAATGTTTAGATTTTTGCGATTATTTTTTAACAGGGGTTGCTGAATATCAAAAGCTTATTACACAGAATCCTATTTTTTTAGAACGAGTTGAAGGAGTAGGCATTATTGGCGGAGAAGAAGCAATAAATTGGGGTTTATCAGGACCAATGCTACGAGCTTCCGGAATACAATGGGATCTTCGTAAAGTTGATCATTATGAGTGTTACGACGAATTTGATTGGGAAGTACAATGGCAAAAAGAAGGGGATTCGTTAGCTCGTTATTTAGTACGAATCAGCGAAATGACAGAATCTATAAAAATTATTCAACAGGCTCTAGAAGGAATTCCAGGGGGGCCCTATGAGAATTTAGAAATCCGACGCTTTGATAGAGTAAGGGATCCCGAATGGAATGATTTTGATTATCGATTCATTAGTAAGAAACCTTCTCCGACTTTTGAATTATCACAGCAAGAACTTTATGTAAGAGTCGAAACCCCAAAAGGAGAATTGGGAATTTTTCTGATAGGAGATCAGAGTGTTTTTCCCTGGAGATGGAAAATTCGCCCACCCGGTTTTATCAATTTGCAAATTCTTCCTCAGTTAGTTAAAAAAATGAAATTGGCTGATATTATGACGATACTAGGTAGCATAGATATCATTATGGGAGAAGTTGATCGTTGAAATGATAATTGATACAACAGAAGTACAAGCTATCAATTCTTTTTCCAGATTGGAATCCTTACAAGAGGTCTATGGGATCATATGGATGCTTGTCTATATTTTGACTACTGTATTAGGAATCACAATAGGTGTACTAGTAATTGTTTGGTTAGAAAGAGAAATATCTGCAGGGATACAACAACGTATTGGACCTGAATACGCCGGACCTT